TCCAGAAGATGTTGATCGTAAATAACAGGATTGTTTATGAAAAAAAACTAATAAAAATTCGCATTCAGATACATAAGAATTGTACAGGAACCAAAATAGTCTTTTATTTTCTTTTGAAAAAACATAAATAGTTTTATTACTCTGAATAGTTTTATTCAGATTCTGATATTTATGTAGAAAGAATCGCAATAAATGTAAAGAGGAAATATCTTGAATCCAGCATTGAAGGATTTGAACCAAAATTTCAAAATGGATAGGATGGGGTATTAGTATATCTGAAACATTATTTAAATGAGATAATTTGTCCTCTAAAAAAGGAAATATTGAATGAATAGATCCTAAATTCTGAGATTTTGGTATTTCTTTTTCTTCGGAGGAAGATACTAATCGTAGCGAGAATGGAATTTCCACAATGACTGAAAAACCCTTTGATACCATTTGAGAATAAAAAAAATGAGAATCAAAATAATTGGTGTGTCCACCGAATCTATTTTGATTAGAATCATTAACCAAATCAATCAAAAAATTCTGTTGATACATTCGAATAATTAAACGTTTTACAAGTACTAAACTCAATTTATTGTTATAACCAATAAATTCGATAGGTTCGTAAAAAATCGAACCATTTAAACTATCATCATGAGCAAGTGTGTAAATATACTCCTGCAAGAGAAGCGGATATAGGAAGTGTTGTTGCGGAGATCTATCTTTTTTTAAATACCCTTGTAATTCTTCCATTTACATTTTTCTACTTGAAACAGAGACACAAGACAGGAGGCATTTCTTGGGTTATCAAATGATACATAGTGAATGATACATAGTGCAATATGGTCCGAACAGGGTATATAATTACAGTATATATAGTTAAGAACTAAAGATAGACCCCGGAGACCTAGAATCCAATCAACAGGATCCTTTTCCTCTCCTTTTCTATACAATAGGTTTTATCCTTTGTTAAAATTACAAGAGAGTAAAAAATCCTTTATTTTTGCAACCTGATCGCTCTTTTGATTTTGGAAAAAATTAGATTCTCTTTACTTTATCAGTATACTGTTTCTTCTACACATCCGTCTCCAAAGAGAATAGTTAGGATTTTTTTTTCATAAAAAAATAAAAAATAATCAATGATTCACTCGCATAAAAACCTTTTTCTGCACTGGCACTAATCTATTTTTAACATCCAAATTAGATCGGGTAATTATTCCAATTTTAAGAATATAAGCTCGTTGCTTTTTGTTTTACCAAAATTAGGGCTAAAAGACGATATCCATTTATTCACTAGACCCAACTGTAAATTTCTTTTGTCTCCTTCCAAAAATAAAAACAATTATTACGACATGCTGTTTTTTCCTTCATTACCTTTTAAGATCAGTCGTGGTCTTAATATAGACTCTACCAATAGTCTGGACGAATTCGTTGCTTCATCCAAATGTGTAAAAGATCATAGTCGCACTTAAAAGCCGAGTACTCTACCGTTGAGTTAGCAACCCGGATTGTAGATATGATAAAAAAAAAAAAAGATTGAACTAGCAAAAAATCAAATTTAAAAGAAAAATTTTTTTAATCAATTATAAACACCAATCCACTAAAATAGGTAGGATTGGATTAAAAAATAATAAATTCTCAATAGATATATCTAAATATCTATAATTAAAACTTATACCCATTTTTCTCTTGATCCATTCCATTTTTTTTTTTTTTTTTGACGTCTTGTATACCAGTAAATTCAGTAAACACATCCTTATGACTAAGGTGACTAAGGCTAAAGCAAAGGAAAAATAAATATAAGGCAGGAATAAACAGATCCATTTTATTTATCTATGATCAAATTATATTTGTTCGGTACACCATTGTCAATATGAATAGAATGCTGAGAAAAAAATTCTAAATAAATCAAATTAAGGCCTTGTGTTAGATTAGCACAATCTAAATAAAAAAATAAATTTGAATGCAAAAATAAATAAAGGCAGGGTAGAGAAAAATATCGAGTTGATTCAATCAAAAGAGGTACAGGTACAATAACCGAAATTGACCCTGTCTTTGTCGGTAAATTAAATTACTACAATAACAATAAATAATAAAATAATAAGTGAGCAAAAAAAGAGCAAACAAATTATGGAGAAATAATTATACAAAGATAGATGCTAGTCCCCTCTCTTTTTTATTCAATTTTTTTAATTTAATTAAATTAACAGTTAACCCAATATTCCTTCTTTAAATAATTCTGTCTTCCTTAAAATATCATGAACAGTTACTGTGGGTTGAGCGCCATTTTCAAGGAAATATAGAATAGCGGGAACATTTGAATAGGTTTGATTCTTTATCGGATCGTAAAAACCTACCTTCCGAAGATCTCTTCCTTCTCTTCGGGATCGAACATCAATTGCAACGATTCGATAGATGGCTCATCGGGATAGATGTAGATAAACAATGCCCCCCTAGAAACGTATAGGAGGTTTTATCCTCATACGGCTCGAGAAAAAATGATTCTAATTTCTGTATATAACGGCAAATATATCCATAAAATACTGAATAAATAATTATGATTAAAGTGGTTTTTTCTTCCTCTTTCCTTACGAAAGTTAAAAAGATCTCATTTGTACTCATAACTCAAGTTGGGTAATTCTGAGGAAATCCTTAGATATTTATTGAGCCGTCTCTAACCTCTTTTGTTTGTCTCGAATCAATTTTTATTCCGCATTTTGATCCAATTGTTGAGACAATTAAAAATAGTGTTTCCTTGTTCCGGAATCCTTTATTTTTGTTTTGTGAAATCATTGGGTTTAGACATTACTTCGGTGATCCTTACTCCTTTCAAAAGGGCAGCAACATACCTTTTGTTTTTTCTCTTATTTCTTTCTATAGAAAAAAATAAGAGAGATTGATTCCCTTGTGATACACTTTTGATCGAATATAGTTTTATGAATTCCGACAAATATTACTTATTTTATTTTTTATTTCAAACTTGTTTGAATTTTAACCCTTTTCAATTTATATAATTTATCAATTTATATTATATATATATATTATAGAGGATATATTTACAAAGTTGGTTCAACTTATTGATTTTTATTGTCACTAACCCTAGATTCTTTCCCCCAATAAATAAATCTCAATACTTTCTGCTCGAGCTTCATCATGTACTTTTTATTTAGATTAGAACCCAACACAAATTAGGTTCCTAGTAAAAAGAACAAACTATGTCGAGCCAAGAGCATCTTCATTCTTATAGAAAATGGCGGATGTAAGAATCCACAGTCAATCATGTCCTTCAAGTCGCACGTTGCTTTCTACCACATCGTTTTAAACGAAGTTTTACCATAACATTTCTCTTATTTAATTTCAAACTGATATGGAATTGATTCAATATGAAATCATGAATAGTCATTGGATCAACGGATATATGTATATATTATTATATATTATGATATGGCCGGTCGTATAGTTTTGATTTTATATTATATCTATAAATAGTCTCTATATTAAATATATAATAATATTTGACTTTTCTTACTTTACGGAAAAGTCTTACTCAGGAAGGATCCCTTTTTTTTCTTGAACAAATAAATTAAAAACCTCAAAGAAAGGGGCTGGGACGGAAGGACTCGAACCTCCGAGTAACGGGACCAAAACCCGTTGCCTTACCGCTTGGCCACGCCCCATTGAAATTTATATTCAACACTAATAAATACTAATATTATATTAGTATTGGTTATTCGTCAATTCTAGTATGTAATATATTGTTGCTAGGTTTCTATACATGAAGAGATAGAATCAAAAAATTCATTGATCATTACATTGAATTCAATTAAGATATTGTATGAAAGTATAATTCTTTGTATTCTTGTTTGAGAATTGAAAGGAGTTTTTGATTTGGGATAGTTCAAAGAATAAAGAAGGATTTTTTTGCCTGCCTTTTTCATTTTTACCTTATATTATAAAAATGACTCAATCAAAATTAAATTATCTAATCTACAAGAACGAAATTTTTGTTATGCTTAATATCTTTAGTTTTATCTGTATCTGTCTTAATTCTATCCCTTATTTGAGTTCGAGTAGTTTTTTCTTCGCCAAATTGCCCGAGGCTTATGCTTTTTTCAATCCACTCATAGACATTATGCCTATCATACCTCTATTCTTTTTTCTCTTAGCCTTTGTTTGGCAAGCTGCTGTAAGTTTTCGATGAAATCTTCAATATTCTCCTAAATTCATGATTAAAAAAAAAAAAAAAAAACACACTTCATTATAGCATAGCATATGCGGTACGAAAAAAATGGGTAATCTATTCCCCCTAAAAAAATGATATCTTGGAGATTTTGTAATGCTTACTCTCAAACTCTTCGTTTATACAGTAGTGATATTCTTTGTTTCTCTCTTCATCTTCGGATTCTTATCTAATGATCCAGGACGCAATCCAGGACGTGAAGAATAAACATAAGACATTTTTAGCTTTGCTTTTTTTAAGAATTCTTTATTCCATTAACTATTTTAATCAAGGGATCCAGTGATGAGGGATAGCGGAGAGAGAGGGATTCGAACCCTCGGTATAAATAAAAATCATACAACGGATTAGCAATCCGCCGCTTTAGTCCACTCAGCCATCTCTCCCAACTAAAAATTGTTAATTGTTTATGTGATATAACAGGTAAAGTTGAAGTAAAGATTGATCAAAAACCCCTCATCTTCTTTCTTTTCTTATTTTTTCTTATTAGAATTTAGAATAGAAAAATATAAAAAACAATCAATTCAATATATATATATAAATATTATGATGATAATATACGATATAAAAAATTTTGATCAGATCAGCAATTCAATTTATATAATGATTTGAAACAGATATCACCAATAGAAGGACTACCTTACTTTTTATTTTGTACGAAAAAATCCCGGCCCGCTTAAGTACTGGCCGGGCAATTTCCATTCTCATTCTATGATGGAAGTGTCATTTCTTAATTCTTATTATTTAAGAATTAAGATTTGTTATTATTTTACTAAAT